AATGAGGTGCCTGATAAAAGGGTTATCTTGATAGGATAAATCATGTAAATTTTAATTTACTCTCATTATGTCCAATAGATTTAAACTATTTCCTAAAATATCAAAAACTTTCGTGCATCTTACACTAGAACATAAAGAAAAATAAGCTAATTAAGCTACTGGGTTCATACCCCATTTATAGAGGTTCCTATCCTCTTTTTTCTAATGATTAATAATCCGACAAAACTTCTTTTTATATTTACTCTAATAGGAGGAACCATTATTAGAATCTCTGCAAACTCATGATTTGGGGCTTGAATTGGACTAGAAATTAATCTTCTCTCATTTATTCCTCTAATAACTTACACAACAAATTCCATATCCTCGGAAGCTTCATTAAAATACTTTTTAACACAAGCTCTCGCTTCTGCTACCCTTTTATTTTCAGTAATCTTTGCTGCATTAATTTTTTCATTACCCAATACATTATTAACTTTAAATCCTTTTCTAAATTCTTTAATTGCTTCTTCTCTGCTTTTGAAAATGGGGGCCGCCCCCTTCCATTTTTGATTTCCAGGAGTAATAGAGGGAATTAATTGAATAAATGGGTTTATATTAATAACGTGACAAAAAATCGCCCCCCTAATACTTTTATCCTATAATCTCTCATTAAATACATTTTCTACTTTAGTAATTATTTTATCTATCTTAATTGGTTCTTTGGGGGGACTAAACCAAACTTCTTTACGTAAGATTTTAGCTTACTCCTCCATTAATCATATTGGATGATTAATTGCCGCCTTAGTTCTCCAAGAAAATATCTGAAATATTTATTTTGTTACTTACTCTTTCTTAACTGCAACAATTATTATTATACTTCAGTTATTTAGAATTTCTCATATTAATCAAACTTTTTCCTTAAATTCCATTGAACCTATCATCAAATTTTCCTTATTTACTTCTCTACTATCATTGGGGGGTTTACCCCCCTTCTTGGGGTTTCTTCCTAAATGGATTGTAATTCAAAACTTAGCAAGATCAGGAATAATGTTTACAGTCACTGTAATGGTTACAACAACTTTAATTACTTTATTTTACTATCTACGAGTAAGTTTCAGAGCATTTATACTTTCATATTCTGAAACTCTTTGATGTAACCCAATTCCTAAACTTTCAGGTCCCATTTTATGACCTATCACTTTAACTGCAGTCTCAACCCTGGGACTGCCTATTTCTTCATTAATTTTCCATTTATTCTAAAGGTTTTAAGTTATTTTAAACTAATAGCCTTCAAAGCTATCAATAAAGAAGGTTCTTTAAGCCTTAGTAAAATTTTACTTTACTCCTTTAGAATTGCAGTCTAATATCATTCATTGACTACAAAGCTGGTATGAGAGGTTTAACCCCGTAAATAAATTTACAATCTATTGCCTATAACTCGGCCATCCTACCGCGACAATGATTGTTTTCAACAAATCACAAAGATATCGGAACTTTATATTTTATCTTTGGAGCATGATCCGGAATAGTAGGTACATCACTGAGTCTCTTAATTCGAGCAGAATTAGGTCAACCTGGGTCATTAATTGGAGATGACCAAATTTATAATGTTATTGTAACTGCACATGCATTTGTAATAATCTTCTTTATAGTTATACCCATTATAATTGGGGGATTTGGAAATTGATTGGTGCCTTTAATACTAGGAGCCCCAGATATAGCCTTTCCTCGAATAAATAATATAAGATTCTGATTACTCCCCCCTTCTTTAACTCTCCTTCTGGCGAGAAGCTTAGTTGAAAATGGAGCTGGGACCGGTTGGACCGTGTACCCTCCCCTTTCAGCTGGGATTGCACACGCTGGAGCATCAGTTGATATAGCAATTTTCTCATTACATTTAGCTGGGGTTTCCTCAATCTTGGGGGCCGTTAATTTTATTACAACTGTTATTAATATACGATCAGCTGGAATGTCTTTAGATCGAATACCCTTATTCGTTTGGGCAGTAGCTATTACAGCCTTACTTCTTCTTTTATCCCTGCCTGTATTGGCAGGAGCAATCACGATATTATTGACAGATCGTAATTTAAATACCTCCTTCTTCGACCCTGCTGGGGGAGGAGACCCAATTTTATACCAACACTTGTTTTGATTCTTTGGTCACCCAGAAGTTTACATTCTAATCCTACCTGGATTTGGTTTAATTTCCCATATTATTAGTCAAGAAAGTGGAAAAAAGGAAGCTTTTGGATCTTTAGGAATAATTTATGCTATATTATCTATTGGACTTTTAGGATTCGTTGTCTGAGCTCATCATATATTTACCGTAGGAATAGATGTTGATACTCGAGCTTACTTTACATCAGCCACAATAATTATTGCCGTTCCTACTGGAATTAAAATTTTTAGTTGACTAGCCACTCTTCATGGTTCTCAACTTAATTATAGCCCAGCTCTTTTATGGGCCTTAGGATTTGTCTTCCTATTTACTATCGGGGGATTAACAGGAGTGGTTTTAGCTAATTCATCTTTAGATATTATTTTACATGATACTTACTATGTAGTGGCTCATTTCCATTATGTTCTTTCTATAGGAGCAGTATTTGCAATTATAGGAGGATTTATTCAATGATACCCTTTATTTACAGGATTAACTATAAATCCCCATTGATTAAAAATTCAGTTTGCCATCATGTTTTTAGGAGTTAACCTAACCTTTTTCCCTCAACACTTTCTCGGGCTAGCTGGAATACCCCGCCGATATTCAGATTATCCTGATGCTTATACAACTTGAAATGTAGTTTCATCTATTGGATCCACAATCTCTTTTGTAGGAGTTCTACTTCTACTTTTTATTGTTTGAGAAAGTATAGTAACAAACCGCACCGTTATATTCCCCATTCAGATAACTAGATCAATTGAATGATTCCAAAATCTCCCACCAGCTGAGCACAGATATGCTGAACTTCCAATTCTTACAGGATTCTAATATGGCAGAAAAGTGCAATGGATTTAAGCTCCATATATAAAGATTTAATCTTTTGTTAGAAATTTAATGGCAACATGAGCTAATTTAAGTCTTCAAGATAGAGCATCCCCTTTAATGGAACAATTAACCTTTTTTCATGACCATGCTCTTTTAATTCTCATTATAATTACAACCCTTGTGAGCTATCTAATAGCCACACTATTTTTTAATTCAAATATTCACCGTTATTTACTTGAAGGACAAACTATTGAAGTTATTTGAACAATTCTCCCAGCAGTAACTTTAATTTTCATTGCACTTCCCTCCTTACGTCTTCTTTACTTACTAGATGAAGTCAGAAGACCAGCAGTTACTTTAAAAACCATTGGTCACCAATGATACTGATCTTATGAATTTTCAGATTTTGACTCCATTGAATTCGATTCTTATATAACCCCATATAGCGAAATATCCGAAGGAGGTTTTCGTCTCCTAGACGTCGATAACCGAGCTGTACTCCCTATAAATGCTCAGATTCGTGTATTAGTTACTGCTGCAGATGTTCTTCATTCTTGAACAGTTCCTGCTTTAGGTGTAAAAGTTGATGGTACCCCAGGACGACTAAATCAAACAAGTTTCCTTCTTAATCGTCCTGGAGTATATTACGGACAGTGTTCAGAGATCTGTGGAGCTAATCACAGATTTATGCCAATTGTAATTGAAAGTGTCCCAACACATAACTTCATTAAGTGATTATCTTCCATAAGTTCAGCCTCATCAGATGACTGAAAGCAAGTATTGGTCTCTTAAACCATTTTATAGTAATATAGCAATTACTTCTGATGAAAGAATTAGTTAATTTATAACCTTAGCTTGTCAAGCTAAAATAACTAGCCTTAATCTAGTACTCTTTAATTCCTCAAATAGCTCCAATCAGTTGATTGATTTTATTTTTTATATTTACTGCAACTTTTATACTCTTTAATTTCTTAAATTTTTTCTCCTTCCTCCCGACTGCCGCCCCTAGCCAATCAAGAAATCAAATTTCTCAAATCAGAATAAATTGAAAATGATAACAAACCTTTTTTCAGTTTTTGACCCCTCTACAAGAATTATAGGCTTGTCCTTAAATTGAATGAGTACATTTTTAGGTCTTATATTTATTCCTTCAATATATTGATTCATCCCATCACGATTCAATTTAATCTGAAACAAAATCCTCCTTACTTTACATCAAGAATTTAAAACCCTTTTAGGATCAACAGGGTATGCTGGAAGCACATTCATTTTTATTTCATTATTTTCTCTTCTCCTTTTTAATAACTTTTTAGGACTCTTCCCTTATGTATTTACAAGAACTAGTCATCTAACTTTAACTTTATCTTTAGCACTTCCCCTTTGATTAAGCTTTATAGTTTATGGATGAATTAATCATACACAACATATGTTTGCTCATTTAGTTCCGCAAGGAACTCCCCCTATTCTAATACCCTTTATAGTGTGTATTGAAACAATTAGAAACATTATTCGACCAGGAACATTAGCTGTCCGATTAGCAGCCAATATAATTGCTGGTCACCTCCTTTTAACCCTTCTCGGAAATACAGGACCCTCTCTAGCTTATTCTATCCTTTCACTTTTATTAGTAACTCAAATTGCCTTACTAATTCTAGAATCAGCCGTTGCTATAATTCAATCTTATGTTTTTGCAGTATTAAGAACTCTTTATGCTAGAGAAGTTAACTAATGTCTACACACGCTAACCACCCATATCACCTTGTTGATCAAAGACCCTGACCCCTAACGGGAGCGATTGGGGCCCTAGTTACTGTTTCAGGTCTAGTTAAATGATTTCATCATTATGATATATCCCTTTTATCATTAGGTCTTCTTATCACCACTTTAACAATAATTCAATGATGACGAGATATTACTCGAGAAGGAACATTTCAAGGTCTTCATACTCTTCCTGTTATTTTAGGACTACGGTGAGGAATAATTTTATTTATTACATCCGAAGTATTTTTTTTCATTAGTTTCTTTTGAGCCTTTTTCCATAGAAGTCTTTCCCCAACAGGGGAACTGGGGGCAATCTGACCCCCAGTTGGAATTATACCTTTTAATCCTCTACAAATTCCCCTTTTAAATACAGCAATTCTATTAGCCTCAGGAGTTACAGTTACATGAGCTCATCATAGTTTAATAGAAGATAATCACACACAAGCTCTTCAAGGACTCTTTTTCACTGTAATTCTAGGAATTTATTTTACAATTCTTCAAGCCTATGAATATATTGAAGCTCCCTTTACAATTTCTGATGCTGTTTATGGATCAACTTTCTTTGTAGCTACAGGGTTTCATGGGCTGCATGTCATTATTGGAACAACATTTTTATTAATCTGTCTTATTCGTCACTCACAATTTCATTTCTCTTCCAATCACCATTTTGGGTTTGAAGCAGCTGCTTGATATTGACATTTTGTGGATGTAGTTTGATTATTCTTATATATCTCAATTTATTGATGAGGTAGATAATTACTTATTTAATATAATTAGTATCCTTGACTTCCAATCAAAAAGTCTGAATATAATTCAGAATAAGTAATTCTAATTATTTCAAGCATAGCATTAATTATTTTAACCATCTGCGTAATTGTAATGAGTTTAGCCTCCCTCTTATCAAAAAAATCCATCACTGATCGAGAAAAAAGATCCCCTTTTGAATGTGGTTTTGACCCCTCAAGATCATCTCGTTTACCCTTTTCATTACGGTTCTTTCTAATCGCAGTAATTTTCTTAATCTTTGATGTAGAAATTGCTCTTCTTCTTCCATTAATTTTAATCCTTCCAGTCTCTAACCTTTTAACTTGATTTTCAGTGGGAACATTCTTTTTATTTATTTTACTATGGGGCCTCTATCATGAATGAAATCAAGGAGCACTAGAATGAGCTGAATAATAGGACTGTAGTTAATTATAACATTTGGTTTGCATCTAAAAAGTATTGATTTATTCAATCTGTCTTAAGTAAGAAGCGATAGATTGCATTCAGTTTCGACCTGACCTTAGATATAAAATTATCCTTACTTTTAATTGAAGCCAAAATTGAGGCATATCACTGTTAATGATACCATTGAATTCTTAATTCCAATTAAGGAAATATGATGATCAAGAAGAAGCTGCTAACTTCTACCTTTAACGGTTAAATTCCGTTTATATTTCTATTTATATAGTTTAAATAAAACATTACATTTTCACTGTAAAAATAAAGATTAATCTTTTATAATTATTTAAATATTCAAAGATTATAATAACCTCCCCAGCAGCTTCAATGCTATGCTCTTTTATAAGCTATTTGAATAAAGAAAAACTAAAATTAATAAAACAGCAACCCAAATAAAAAAGCTAATTAAATAGGTTTTCAAATCATTATTCTGTCAATTCTGTCTATATCCTGATCAATTTACGAATAATTTGTATATTCCTTGACCACCTAAATATTCTCTTCAACCTTGATCTATAGACTTAAAAACAGAATTCCCAACTTGTAAAGGTCAATTTCTTACACCATATGTTGAAATAAATGGCAAAAATCACATTGATCCCATAAAACTAACTAAAAAATGTTTCCGTAAACTTTCTAACTCATAATTTAATGCAAATTTGGCTAATTCATACCCCACTCATCCCCCTAAGATTCTCACTGTTAAAGCTAGAGTTTTCAAATACAAGGGTAAACAAATTATAGAAGGTGAAGGAAATAGAATTCATCTCAAAATACTTCCACCTAAAGCTGCTATCACTATTAATCCCAACATTCCTCGTAATATTACTCAACCCTCATCATTTAAAGGATGTAATGAAGAACTATTAAAGTCCCCACTTATAGAAAAAAAAACTAAACGTAATGAATAACATACCGTTAAACCAGTAGAAAGAAAATATAGAATAAATCTAAAATTATTGATATAATTTAAAGAAACAATTTCCAAAATCAAATCCTTAGAATAAAATCCTGCCAAGAATGGTATACCACATAAAGCAAGATTAGATAAATTAAAACACGCCGCGGTTAATGGTATCTGGTTTGTCAATCCCCCCATAAAACGAATATCCTGAGAATCCCTTATATTGTGAATAATTGCCCCCGCACACATAAAAAGAAGGGCCTTAAATAAAGCATGAGTTAAAAGATGAAAAAAAGCTAGTCCAGGAAATCCTATAGCCAAGATTCTTATTATTAATCCCAACTGACTTAACGTAGATAAAGCAATAATTTTTTTTAAATCAAATTCAAAATTAGCGCCTAAGCCCGCTATAAACATCGTTAAACCCGCAAATAATAATAAGAATCTTCCTAATCAATTTCCTACTAAAAGAACATTAAAACGAATTAATAAATAAACCCCTGCAGTCACCAAAGTTGAAGAATGGACTAAAGCAGAAACTGGGGTAGGAGCAGCCATAGCAGCCGGCAATCAAGAAGAAAAGGGAATTTGTGCTCTTTTCGTTATTGCAGCCAACATTACTAATATCCCAATAATTCCTATTTCTAAGCTCCCCCTTCTTGCTTCTAAATAATAAATATAATTTCAACTCCCCAAATTTAATATCCAAGCAATCGCTAATAACAAAGCTACATCTCCAATCCGATTTGATAAAGCTGTGAGTATTCCCGCATTATAAGACTTTACATTTTGATAATAAATTACTAATAAATAAGAAACCAACCCTAAACCATCTCAACCCAATAAAATTCTGATTAAATTTGGTCTAATAATTAAAAACATCATCGACAGTACAAACATTAAAACCAATAAAATAAACCGATTAATATTTAAATCACCCCCTATATACTCCTGTCTATAAAAAATTACTAAAGATGAAATAAACATTACAAATCCCATAAAAATTAATGACATTCAATCAAATAATAAAGTTATTACAATTCTTGAAGAATTAAGTCTCAAAACCTCCCATTCAATGAAGTATACTAAATCTTGACTAATAAAATAAACCCCCAACAAAATAGAAATTAATGATATAATTAATAATATCAAAAAACCCAACAAACAAATTGATAAAGACTTTAACATAACCTAAGATAAGAATTAACTTATATCTTTGACACCACAAGTCAAAATTTTAATTAAACTACTTAAGTCCTAGTTTAATCATAATATGCAAGGTTCAGCCTTTAAAATTAATAAATTTAATGGAAATCAATGTAAAAATAACAATAAATACTCTCGTGAAACTCCAGCAGCACAAGAATAAAGTCCTGAATAAAATTTACCGTGCTGACTATATGAGTATAAATACAAAGTATAAGCAGCTCTAAAAAATGATAACAATCTCAACATCACCATCGTTACTCATGTTCAAGCGACTATTCTATTTAATAGTCTAATTTCTCTTAACAAATTTAAAGAAGGGGGAGCAGCTATATTACATGAACTCAATAAAAATCATCACAGAGTCATTCTTGGTATAAAATTTATTAAACCCCGATTTACCAATAATCTCCGACTTCCTAACCGCTCATAAGAAATATTAGCTAAACAAAATAAACCTGATGAACAGAGTCCATGAGCAATTATTAAAGTAAAAGACCCTCTTAATCCCCAATAAGTTATGGTTATTAGTCCTCCTAATACAATCCCCATATGAGCTACTGAAGAGTAAGCAATTAAAGCCTTCAAATCTCTCTGACGCAGACAAATAAAACTTACCAAAACACCTCCAACTAATCTTACCGCAATTCAAATAAAATTTAAAGCCAAACCTGACAACGTTAATACTCTAAAAACTCGTAACAAACCGTATCCTCCTAATTTTAATAAGACCCCCGCCAAAATTATAGAACCTGAAACTGGGGCTTCTACATGAGCCTTAGGAAGTCATAAATGAACTATAAACATAGGTATTTTAACTAAAAATGCCAAAATTAATGCCAAATAAATAATTACATGATTTAAATTAATTGCCGCAAATAAAGGAACAAATAAAGAATTTTGAAAATCCTCTAAATAAAAAATACCTACTAATAAAGGTAGGGAAGCCAATAAAGTATAGAATAATAAATAAACACCCGCCTGTAAACGTTCTGGTTGGTATCCCCAACCTAAAATAAGAAATAAAGTAGGAATCAATCTACTTTCAAAAAATAAATAAAATAAAAATAAATTTAATGAACTAAATGTACAATATAAAAATCCTAACAACATAACGACTAACAATAAAAAAAACATATAATGATTATTGGTATTATAAACCGATTGACTTGCTATAATTATTAAAACACAAATTCAAAATCTTAATAAAACTAACCCATAAGACAAAATATCCCATCCCATAAAATAACTCAATCCAGTAAAAAAAGACCCTGGTATATTCAACGCCATTAAAATAAAAGTTATTAAAAATAAAATTGACTGAACCATTCATCAACCCTGATAAACAAAACATAGAGGAATCACAAAAATCATCATAATTAATAACTTTAACATTGTAATACTCTAAAAGTTTGAAAATAATCATTTCCATGAGTTCGAATTATAGAAACTAGAATGGATAAACCCAAAGCTCCTTCACAAACAGAAAATGTCAAAAAAACTATACTAAAATACAATTCAAAAATTATGCAATTTAAATACATAAATAAAAATAAAAATAATCTTAAAACCATAAATTCTAATCTCAACAAAGTCAATAATAAATGTTTACGTTTAGATGTAAAAACTCAACCACCTCTCAAAAATAAAAATAAGGGAAATCTTCATATTAATAATCTTATCATTAGTTTTAATAGTTTAAATAAAACTTTGGTCTTGTAAACCAAAAATAAGATTTTGATCTTTTAAAACTTCAGGAAAAGAGAGTTACTCCCTATCTCTAATCCCCAAAACTAGTATTTTTTATAAACTATTTCCTGTATGATCAATTCACTTCTTATATTTATAAGATCACTCTTAGCCCTAATTTTTACACGAATAAATCATCCTCTAGCTATAGGTTTAATACTTCTTCTTCAAACTCTCTTAGTTACATTAATTACAGGATTTATAACACAGAGATTTTGATTTTCATATATTTTATTCCTGGTATTCCTAGGAGGATTATTAGTTTTATTTATTTACGTCACAAGCCTTGCCTCAAATGAAATATTCACATTATCCACATCTACACTTATAAGTGTAGTAATATTAACTTTTTTTATTATTTGCCTTTTTACTGTAACTGACCCCTTCTCATTTATAAATATTAGCAACACTGAATTCAATTTCTCCTTAAATAATCCTCATCAACTCTATACTTCCTTCTCTTTATTTAAACTTTATAACCCACCAACTAGCTTAATTACATTCATATTAGTCCTTTATCTTATTCCTTACTCTAATCGCTGTAATCACCGTTACAAAAATTTTCCAAGGCCCTCTACGACCAAAAAATAATGAATAAACCTATACGAATTAATCATCCTTTATTTAAAATCGCCAATAACGCCTTAGTTGATCTTCCCGCACCAATTAATATTTCCACATGATGAAATTTTGGGTCTCTCTTAGGCCTATGTCTAATTGTACAAATTGCCACAGGGCTATTTCTAGCAATACATTATACAGCACACATTGACCTAGCCTTTAACAGAGTAGCCCATATTTGCCGAGATGTAAATTATGGGTGATTTCTACGAACTCTTCACGCTAACGGAGCTTCATTCTTTTTCATTTGCCTTTACCTCCATACCGGACGAGGTATTTACTATGGATCATATCTATTTATGCACACCTGAATAATCGGAACAATTATTTTATTCTTAGTTATAGGAACAGCCTTTATAGGTTACGTCTTACCCTGAGGTCAAATATCTTTTTGAGGAGCTACAGTTATTACTAACCTACTATCGGCTGTTCCCTACTTAGGAATTGATCTAGTACAATGAGTCTGAGGAGGATTTGCAGTTGATAATGCCACTTTAACCCGATTCTTTACATTTCACTTTGTTTTACCTTTTATCGTTGCGGCAGCCGTAATAATTCATCTTCTTTTTCTTCATCAAACTGGTTCTAATAATCCTCTAGGAATTAATAGTGATACCGATAAAATTCCATTCCACCCCTACTTTTCTTTCAAAGACATTGTAGGATTTATTTTTATAATTATAATTTTAACTATACTGACTCTTTTAGAACCCTATATACTTGGAGATCCAGATAATTTTACTCCTGCTAATCCATTAGTTACCCCCGTACATATCCAACCAGAATGATATTTCCTCTTTGCCTACGCCATTCTACGCTCTATCCCCAATAAATTAGGAGGAGTAATCGCCTTAGTTCTTTCCATTGCTATTTTAATAATTCTTCCCTTTTCTTCTAAAAGAAAATTTCGAGGAACACAATTTTACCCTATTAATCAATTTATATTCTGAACCCTATTAGTTATTGTGATTCTCTTAACCTGAATTGGAGCACGCCCAGTGGAAGATCCTTATGTACTCACCGGACAAATTTTGACTGTTTTATACTTTTCATATTATATTATTAATCCTCTTCTTACCACACTTTGAGATAAAATTTTAGATTAGTTAATTAGCTTATAGAAAAGCTTATGTTTTGAAAACATAGGACAGAAGTTTAATTCTTCTATTAACTTTACTAAAAAACATTCAAAACTTAAAGGAACATTAAAAACACCTTAAAACCTAAAAATAAAACTAAATAATTTAATGATAAAGGCAAAAAACTTTTTCAAGCCAAATATATTAACTTATCATATCGAAACCGTGGGAGAGTTCCTCGAACCCACACAAAAGCAAAAGAAACTAATGCCAACTTCATAAAAAATAATCCTCTATAAATATCACACCCTAAAAACAAAACTCTAAATAACATTCTTATAAATAAAATACTTGCATATTCTCCCAAAAAAATTAATGCAAATCCTCCTCTTCTATATTCCACATTAAATCCTGAAACCAATTCAGATTCACCCTCTGCAAAATCAAATGGTGTACGATTAGTCTCTGCTAAACATGAAGCAAATCATCTTAATATCAAGGGAAAAGTTAAAAATATGAACCAAATATATTCTTGAAAATCCAAAAATTCCTTTAAACAATATCCATTGATTAAAAAAACAAAAGATAATAAAATTAAAGCCAAACTTACTTCATAAGAAATAGTTTGAGCTACACCCCGTAAACCCCCCAACAAAGCATAATTAGAATTAGAAGATCAACCTGCAATTATTACTGTATAAACACCTAAACTCGTACAACTTAAAAAAAATAATAAACCCACTTCAAATATAAATATACCTGTTATATAAGGCATAATTATTCAAACCAACAAGGCTAAAAATAAAGTAAACACTGGAGAAAAATAATAAGGTAAATAATTAGATAATACCGGATATGTCTGCTCCTTAGTAAATAACTTAATAGCATCTCTAAACGGTTGGGGAATCCCAACAAATCCAACTTTATTAGGACCCTTCCGAATCTGAATATAACCTAACACCTTTCGCTCTAATAAAGTTAAAAAAGCCACACCCACCAAAACACAAATTACTAGCAATAAACTACCAACTATAGGCAAAATAAATTCATATTGAAACAAGTTCTACCTGCAAGTCACAACTCACATATATGGATTCTAAATCCATTGCACTTTTCTGCCAAAATAGAATCATATTAATTATAATCAATTCAACAACAAAATAATTGAAATACTTGGTCCTTTCGTACTAAAATATTTCATTAAATTAAGGATAGAAACCGACCTGGCTTACGCCGGTCTGAACTCAGATCATGTAAGAAATTAAAGGTCGAACAGACCTAAAAATTCAAGCTCCTGCACCCAAATTTTAATCTTAATCCAACATCGAGGTCGCAATCCTTTTTGTCGATAAGAACTCTCTAAAAAGATTACGCTGTTATCCCTAAGGTAACTTAGTCTTATAATCAGTATAACTGGATCAAAATATTTTTCCCAAAAATCAATGTCTGCAATAAAAAGAGTTTATCTTATCTTCCTGTCACCCCAACAAAATTTTACTATATTTTAATACTCAATTTTTTCATCCCTAAATTAATATAAAATATAGTAAAATAAAGATCTATAGGGTCTTCTCGTCCTTTAATTTCAACTAAGCCTTTTCACTTAGAAGTTAAATTCTATTTACATTTACAATGAGACAGTCAATGCCTCGTCCGACCATTCATTCTAGCCTCCAATTAAAAGACTAATGATTATGCTACCTTTGCACGGTCAAAATACCGCGGCCCTTTAAATTCTCAGTGGGCAGGTCAGACCTTATATTAATATCAAAAGGACATGTTTTTGTTAAACAGGCGAGCATAAATTTGCCTAATTCCTTATTGTAACCTTTATCAATTTTTATATTAATCAACAAACAATTCTATACTAATTTAATCATTAATATTAAATATTTTTAATTACAAAAATCACCTTAATAAAAAATTTAAATTTCTATAAATAACATACTACATAAATCAAGTTATAACACTTTTTAAATTATAGCTACTTCTAAGCCTAAATAATTTACTATAAAAAATAATTTTAATTTATAACCTGGAGCTTATCCCCCAAATCATTATTGCACTAACATAATTAAAATCAAGAATTATTCCAATAACTTAAATACAACTGAATTAAATTCATTTCTTAAGGAACTAGATATCTTAAAGAACGTATAACATTTTATTGCCAATTCAACTTTAATAATAATTATTCTACATTAACTATCAAATTTAAATTAACTCCCTTCAAATCGAGAAAATATAATAATCCTTACAAAATTTTTGATTAACCCTGATACAAAAGGTACAATAAACCAAATCTACTTTATTAAAAATAAATTTTCTTATATTTCAAATTCTCCTTTACAGTACATAAATCACTATCACCCAATTAATTATTTCTTTCTTCAATACTAAAACTATAAACCAATAAAAATACTTTTATTTACAAATAACTTTAATCACCTAAACCTTAATATCAGTTAATATCTACTTTAAATTCAAAATAAACTGAATTGCACAGATTACCTTCCAGTGTAAATGGAACGCTTAACTAATCAAGCTCTATCTTGAACTTTCCAGACACACCTTCCGGTACGTCTACTATGTTACGACTTATCTCGCCTTAAATAACGAGAGCGACGGGCGATATGTGCATGCTCTAGAGCCAAGAGCCAAAGCTTCTTTTTCTCAACTATTACTATCAAATCCACCTTTAAACAATCATAATCTTTCAGACTGCCATCCGTATAAATATACTTAATGTAACTCACCTCCACTTAATCATTAGCTGCACCTTGACCTGACATCTAATTCACTTGAAAATTAAAGAAAATTCTTTCTCTTATAAGATATTCTGACGACGGCGATATACAAGCTGATTTAACAAAACTAAGTAAGATTTATCGTGGAATATCGATTACGGGGCAAGTTCCTCTAAAAGGACTAAAGCACCGCCAAATTCTTTGAGTTTCAAGAACATAACTATTACTACTCCAGTTTTAAAATTTTACATTTAAAATAATAGGGTATCTAATCCTAGTCTAAAATTTAAATTTCCTAGTCTCAACACCTCAACAACAAAGGAAAATAACACTCTAAATTAAAATTCCACCTAAAAATTTACTTCAATATTTTCAAAGAAATCATCAATACTAATCTAACTAACAAACTAACAATTATTAACTCGCGTCCTCCGTGTAACCGCGGCGGCTGGCACGATTTTTGCCGACGCCAATAAATTTTCTAAATCTAAGTCACCTTAATTTATAAAACTGAATACTGCCCCTTAATTTAAATTAATCTTCAAGATACAAACTCAACATTTATACTAAAACTTACATGTAAAACAAAATTAATGCTAATCATACAAGCAAGAATAAAACTTTTAATATATTCCTTATAATAATTATAATTCCCAAACTAATAATTATATCACAATTAATCATAATGCTTAAGAAATCCAAATAAATTAATCAATATATACTTTCTAATAATGAATTCTATTTAGTAATCTCTTTCTTCTTCAATGTTTACCGCCCCAGTAAACAACAATCTTAAATTTCCAAAATTTCAGAAATTCTTAAATCTTATCTCTTTTTCCTCAACAGATGGTCTCTTCAAAAGAACTACTAGTTAAAATTTATTGAAATGCAATGCTTAAGAAATCCAAATAAATTAATCAATATATACTTTCTAATAATGAATTCTATTTAGTAATCTCTTTCTTCTTCAATGTTTACCGCCCCAGTAAACAACAATCTTAAATTTCCAAAATTTCAGAAATTCTTAAATCTTATCTCTTTTTCCTCAACAGATGGTCTCTTCAAAAGAACTACTAGTTAAAATTTATTGAAATGCAATGCTTAAGAAATCCAAATAAATTAACTATATTTTTCATAATTAAACATCTCCATTTTTTTTTTAGTTTACAAAATGGAGATGTTTATAATAAATATTTAATTGGAATTTAAATAAATTATTTAATAAGTATTTAATTTAAAATAAATTAATTCATAATTTTTAAATAATACTTATATATACATGTAAATATTCTTATTATATATAATATTAAATTCTTATTTTAATATAAATAATTATATAATATGTATTTACATTAATATATATATATATATAACATATAAGAATTTAATATTAAATAAATTAACCCTTTTTGCCTTTATTCTATAATCATAATAGGTTTATAGGTAATTCTTGTATATTATATAAGATCTTATTATAACAGCAAAATTTTACAGAATTTTTTGAATTTAGCATCAATTCCCTATAGAGCTCATTTTCCCTAAACCCGGAATTTTTGTAAAAATGAGAAAAAAATTCCAGATTTAGGCAAAAAATGAGCTCTATAGCCCTAATTTTTGGTTCTTTTCTAAGGATGTAGAGTGAAGGGTGTATTGAACCATATCTTTAAAATTTTCATATAAATATACA